TTGAATCTTGTTTGTGAGATTGATAAAAATATTTATTTTTATGTATTCCTTATAATTTCTATGTGTATTAAATTACTATAGTATCATATATTTTATTACGTTATACTTTCATTTTTTCATTTTCTTTTATTTTCCTTTTTATTTTTTCATATGAATATACAACTCGAAAGTATATCGTTCGCGGTTCAAAGCAAACAATGCACTTTACTTTTATCTGTCAGAAAAAAGGAAAATGAATTTCCTATTCTTTTTTTGATATTGTATTTCATTTTTTTTTAATAATAAAAACAGTAAATGAAAGTTTTTTTCTCGCATCCATTCTGCATCCCGTTGTCGGAACAAAAATATCGCATGTATCGATCTGGAATGGAAATATTTGGTACATGAATTCATGATCTAATAAATTATATCTATATAAATCTTATATATATATAAATATTTCTATAAAAATTGATCATGTCTTGTGTTCTGGAATTAAAAAAAAAAATGAAAATTAAAATATATATATATATATTTTAATATATATTTTAAAGGGTTCGTATGTTGTGACTTGGAATAAGCCTTTCTCTGTAGAAGAGGGAAATATAAATTTATTCCTATAAACCATCTATGAATAAGAATTTTTAATCAGTCATATCGACAAATTCTTACATAGCCCAAAGTAAATAAAGAAATTTGAAAATGAAATAAAAAAAGATTCACTGACCGTTCCAATTTCATCTTTATCGAATTTTAATATCAGAATAGTGGATATAGTCATTATTCAATAGGTTAGGTCCACTTACTTTTTTTATTGTTTTATAATCTTTCTTTTTTTAATCTTTAAAATGGATTTTATTGGAATATTGGAAAGGATATTTAGCGATTCAAAGAGACGACTTTTCATTATTCATTATATTATTCATTATAATAAAAAAATAATATAATAAATCAAAAATATAATAAATAAAGAAATGTTCCATTTTATAACTATAATTACTATACAATTATTCATTAGAATGATAGTTTATTATCATTCAATTTTAAAATGGAATGATAAGGGTTGTTACTTTTTTTATTTTGTTATTGTTACTTTTGGAATACCCTCTATTCTCCCTCCAAATAAGAATACTATGGTATGGCTAGGGTTTTATGAAAAAAACCAAAGCCCCTTATCGGATTTGAACCGATGACTTACGCCTTACCATGGCGTTACTCTACCACTGAGCTAAAAGGGCCCATTTTTTTTATTTCATTAATGAATAAGTCATTAGCCATTATGAGTCTATTTATTCTAATATATATATATGTACATAGATATAGTTTATTGTACATATATATCTTATCCACATAGTGGACCATTCAGGAATGATAAATTGAATTTATTTAGTAAGTATAGGGTAAATATGGGTAAAAATAAAATGGTTTATTAAGATTGGATTTAATAAATATCAATGCAATGAATTGTTTCAAGACCGACCCTAATTGAATTGACTCCCATCATAACGAAATTCATTTGATTGATACATAGACTTTCCAATTCAACATAGATCTAAGATATTTCCTCGAATAATTGCTAAAAAGATTTCTTTTACTTGTTTCCCAAACTTAATTCTTAGAGAGAAACAATTTTCAATAACTTGTTGATTCCTATCCTTTATTCCCAGACTTTCAGATTTATCTTTTTTTTTTGAATTTCCTGGCTTAGTGTAAGATAGAAATATGTCTATCTAATCTTAACAAAATGAATAAATCAATGAATGAAAGTGGAAGAAATGAAGTTTAATTCCCCTTTTTGGTCTGGCAGATCAATCACTCCCCCCAAAAAAGATCCTATACCTCGTATTATTTCTATTCTACCTATTAATTTTATTCAGGGAAAGATCTTTCAGATTTAATCATACCACATTATATTGACAATTTCAAAAAACTGTTCATACTATGTTCATAGTATGATGGCGGTCGGGCAAGTATGCCCCTATCGTCTAGCGGTTCAGGACATCTCTCTTTCAAGGAGGCAGCGGGGATTCAAATTCCCCTGGGGGTAGGGTACTACGAAAGGAAGTTGATCATGGATTATCAATAAACCTGGAATTGATTCTGCCTGGGTCGATGCCCGAGCGGTTAATGGGGACGGACTGTAAATTCGTTGGCAATATGTCTACGCTGGTTCAAATCCAGCTCGGCCCAATAATTCGCCGATCCACCATGAAATGATAGAACCCATTTGTTGTTTCCCATAAATGCCTAATTGGAATGGAATATGGAAGAATAAAAAATATAATTTTCTGATATATTTTTCCGCTGTTCATGTGCTCCCCTTATCTCACAAATTATGATCTTGCTTGCTAATGATCTAGATTCATCATTAGATTCATATAAGGATCTGGAGGTTTAAAGTCTAAGGAAAAGAATAAAATAAATAATAAATAAAAAAACTCCTTTTTTAATTGAAAGATTTATTTGATTATTAATCAATTTATAAAAAATTATAAAAAACGAAAGGATTATTAACAATCGCTCCCACTAAAGTGCATATCCGTGTGAATATCAAATATATCACTCGCATTTCTGTTACAATACGACTGTTCTAATCTAAATATCGAAAATCTAAAAAAAAATAGAAAAGAATGAAATCATAAGAATATGTATGATGTACACTTTATTTCCTTGGGATTGTAGTTCAATTGGTCAGAGCACCGCCCTGTCAAGGCGGAAGCTGCGGGTTCGAGCCCCGTCAGTCCCGACGGATCCAAATCCAATAAAAAATACATCAATTCATCTCTGCATTTGGTGTGAAAAGGAAAACATTTATCCCCAAGGGGGATACCCTCTTATTTATTTATTAGTTTCACATTTATCATCAAAGAAATCTGGGAATTCCCATCTAGTACCGATTGATAGGAGAAAGACATATGTAGATTAGTACAATTATTGGTAGAATTATATTCAGGATTCCGAGAGAGACCGTATGGAGTCTGGCTTTTTCGATTATTCCCGATCCTTGTAATATAGTACTATATGTTTCCGGTAGGCTATACACAAATGGAATTTGTACGATACAAAAAAAATTAACATAGTAACTTTGATATAATATTTTTCAGATTCAAAGTGGATCCCTTTAGGGCTCCGATTTTGTGTAATCTCAATTACTAATTTCAATTAGTAATGTGAATTTGAAACAATTTATCTCATTCAAATTTCACACTGAATTTTTGATATATGCATCCCATAATTAATCGAAGGAAATGAAATAGGATATTAATATTAATAAAATAAAGCTCAAAGAAGGATCCTTAGCAAGGGCTATCTCCCTTTGTGAGAGAATTAATAATCTTTTTTTAAGTTTAAGGGCTTTGCCGAACAAACTTTTGAATGAATTTGATGGAATATTCGATTTTTTCATACCCAGACATACTATTTCTTTGTTTTCCAAAAAGATTATATCATTAAAAATGGGGTTTAGAACTAAACTTATTCCTTTTTTACATTTCATTTCTATTGGTTATTTTATTGGGGTTTTTTATAACTAATGTAAATAAGTGTAAAGGTGGTCATATGATATTTCATCAGATGATTGTACAAGGGGCGTAGATTATAGAAAAGAAAGACTGGAAAAGAATGATAAAGAAAATAAAGCAATTATTGATTGGATCAGAAATCCAAATTTGAATTTGATATGGATAAAAGATCTTCCTATGTTATACTATTTAATTCTCGACGATGAATCAATTTGATAGCCCAGATATTGTTATTCATGATATTGCTCTGATTCAATATCATCGAGATGTAATTCATCCCATTGAATATTGAATTTACAGGCGAAAGGTTTATTAGCTCTATGGGATGAAATCCCGAGTTATTGCGAATTAACTAAAAATGAAAGGATAAGATTATGGAAGTAAATATTCTCGCATTTATTGCTACTGCACTGTTCATTCTAGTTCCTACTGCTTTTTTACTTATAATATACGTAAAAACAGTCAGTCAAAATGATTAATTGAATTAAACTTGACTGTTTAGTTCTTATCAATGATTGAAAAGAAAAAAAATGAAAAGTTTTCAAATTTCGTGTCTTAAATGAAATAAGCAGACTAGAATCATCAGTATTCTATGAGATTCGATAGTATGGTAGAAAGAAATATATGAATCTTTCTACCATACTTATTATTGTTATTGTAGTATAAAAAGTCGTACTCTATAAAGATAGAGGTTTAATATAGATCAATCTACAATATGTATCTTTATAGATATCAATTACATATATAATGTATTTATATAGCGTACCAATTCGATTTCTTTGCTTCATCTATTTAATTTGTGTTAATTCCAACCATCAATGTGCAAAAATCGAAGGGCAACTCTTACGATTCTAATTCCTAGAATTTCTGATTATTTTCAATATATATGAATCCCGATATTTATCGAAAGAATCAAATCGATGAAGGAAAAAAAGAGTATAGGCCTATATTAAATAAAAAAAAAGGCTTTGCAGAACGATCTATAAAACAATTAATATGGTTTGAGTTTGATTCCTCAACTCAATTAGTAGTACTTCTAGAGTCCACTTCTACCCCATACTACGAGTGAAAGAGAAAATGTAAAGACTACCATTAAAGCAGCCCAAGCCAGACTTACTATATCCATGTGAATTATATCCTCTATCTATATAAATATGAAGGAATTATTCCCTTATTGTTCACTAATCAGTATTATGTTCATTAATAATAGTGGAATACCTGGCGCAGAGTCAAAAGGGGATTCTGACCCAACACCGTTGATGAAACAATCCAATAAACTCACAATTTGAACAGGTTCTTATATGATTTCTAGTAGAATCGGAAAACATTAAGGACAAGCAAAATACGTAGATACACTCCTGGAAGTTTCAAGGGAATGTTACCAACATGTAGGAATAATAAGACCTAGTCTTTCTTTTGTTGGCCCTCATTTCCTTAAATAAAAAGTATAAAAATATAGAGTCAAGATAGATCATTATCTATCACATACCCCTATTTTAT